TTGGATTGATAATTTTTGCTCAATCCAATAGGATAAAAAGCAAAACAAAACAAATATTCGTTAGAACATAAAAAAAGAATATTATATTTAAAAATATAAAATAGAAATATTAATATGCTTAGTTAGCTAAAAAAGCAAGATATACAAATGAATAATAGACATTTTTAAAATTTTATTATTCGCGAGGAGCTGGATGAGAAGAAACTCTCATGTCCAGTTCTGTAGTAGAGATGGAATTCAGAACCAACCATCAACTATAACCCCAAAAGAACCAGATTCCGTAAACAACATAGAGGAAGAATGAAGGGAATATCTTATCGAGGTAATCATATTTCTTTCGGTAAATACGCTCTTCAGGCACTTGAACCTGCTTGGATCACGTCTAGACAAATAGAAGCAGGTCGACGAGCAATGACACGAAATGCACGCCGCGGTGGAAAAATATGGGTACGTATATTTCCAGACAAACCGGTTACAGTAAGACCCGCAGAAACACGTATGGGTTCGGGGAAAGGATCCCCTGAATATTGGGTAGCTGTTGTTAAACCAGGTCGAATACTTTATGAAATGGGTGGAGTAACAGAAAATATAGCCAGAAGGGCGATTTCAATAGCATCGTCCAAAATGCCTATACGAACTCAATTCATTATTTCGGGATAAAAAGAATCAAAAGAAAAAGGTCTTGGGGATAAAAAAACAATAACAGGTGCCGGTTTCTTTCTTTAGACAAACAATATTTCTTTTTTTTTTTTTTCTTCACTCTTTGCTTTGCATTGAAAGAATAAATTATAAAAAAATGATATGATTCAACCCCAGACCCTTTTGAATGTAGCGGATAACAGCGGAGCTCGAGAATTGATGTGTATTCGAATCATAGGAGCTAGCAATCGTCGATATGCTCATATCGGTGACGTTATTGTTGCTGTGATCAAAGACGCAGTGCCAAATATGCCCCTAGCAAGATCAGAGGTGGTCAGAGCTGTAATTGTACGTACTTGTAAAGAACTCAAACGTGATAACGGTATGATAATACGATATGATGACAATGCTGCGGTTGTCATTGACCAAGAAGGAAACCCCCAAGGAACTCGAATTTTTGGTGCAATTGCCCGGGAATTGAGACAGTTAAATTTTACTAAAATAGTTTCATTAGCTCCGGAGGTATTGTAAGGTCTTCTAAAATAAGATAATACCATAGTATGGTTATAGTAAAGTATTTGAAAGAAAGAGATTAAGAAATATATTCATAATTTTTAGTAGATTGTGTCTCACGCATATGCCTTTAATTTAAATTTAAATTCATAATAAACAAATAAGTAAAAAAAAGCATGTTGATTATATCAAAATTGGGGAGCACCAAGAAATTTAATTCACCATGGGTAGGGATATTATTGCTGACATAATAACTTCTATACGAAATGCTGATATGGATAGAAAAAGGGTGGTTCGAATAGCATATACTAATATCACTGAAAATATTGTTAAAATACTTTTACGAGAAGGTTTTATCGAAAACGTGAGAAAACATAAAGAAACCAAAAAATCTTTTTTGGTTTTAACCCTACGGCATAGAAGGAATAGGAAAAGGTCTTATAGAAATTTTTTAAATTTAAAACGGATCAGCCGGCCCGGTCTCCGAATCTATTCGAACTACCAACGAATTCCTAGAATTTTAGGTGGGATGGGAATTGTAATTATTTCTACTTCTCGAGGTATAATGACAGACCGAGAGGCTCGACTAGAACGAATTGGTGGAGAAGTTTTGTGTTATATATGGTAATCCTTCTAATATACGAATTGGGTCCGAAACTTCTTATTTGTGAAAACAAAAAGAAAAGGGGCGGGTTGTCTAATATCGTTCCTCCTCCATCAATTGATACTTCAAGGAGGCTTTACCTGGAATGAAAGAACAAAAATGGATTCATGAAGGTTTAATTACTGAATCCCTTCCCAACGGTATGTTCCGGATTCGCTTAGATAATCAAGATATGATTCTAGGTTATGTTTCGGGAAAGATCCGACGTAGTTTTATACGGATACTACCAGGCGATAGAGTTAAAATTGAAGTAAGTCGTTATGATTCAACCAGAGGACGTATAATTTATCGACTTCGCAATAAGGATTCGAAAGATTAGGTGTTTTTATCAACTTCAACATTCCTTTCGTGAGAAGATGATTCGAGATGAAAAATTACAAGAAACCTATTTTCTTCCAAAAAATAGATTCAGAATTAAAATGAGGAATGCCAAATATGAAAATAAGAGCTTCTGTTCGTAAAATTTGTGAAAAATGTCGACTAATCCGTAGGCGGGGACGAATTATAGTAATTTGTTCCAACCCAAGACATAAACAAAGACAAGGATAATCAGACTTGTTAAAACACCCGGTGTAAAAGTAAAAGGGAGGGGTCCTTTTTGACACGAAATGGATATATCCATATATCTCTGACTCATATTTATGAGATGAAAAAATGGCAAAAACTATACCGAGAGTTGGTTCA